AATAATAAAAAAAAAAAAATACGGTATAATTGGTAATATACTATACTTTTTTATTTTTTTATATAAATAAATGATGTTCCTCAATTAAAATAAAACAAACATTATATATTAACCCTCATTAATATATAATTGTAATTTTATAAAAAATTGAGTAGATCTACTAAATCTCTTACTTTAAATTTAATATTAATCACATATTTACGTTAAATTTAAGTAATATGAATTTGTTAGAATAGTTAATCTAATACATTTATTATTATGAGTTATTATCAAATCTACCTTTTTGTTCTAAATAAAGGTAGATTTAATTAAGTATAAATAATTTAATAGGTTTTAATTAAGGTAAATTTAATATTAATCACATATTTACGTTAAATTTAAGTAATATGAATTTGTTAGAATAGTTAATCTAATACATTTATTATTATGAGTTATTATCAAATCTACCTTTTTGTTCTAAATAAAGGTAGATTTAATTAAGTATAAATAATTTAATAGGTTTTAATTAAGGTAAATTTAATATTAATCACATATTTACGTTAAATTTAAGTAAAATTAATTAAAATTAACCATTTTTTATTTTAGTAAAATAAAGAGTTTGATTCTTGCTTATTTATTAATTTATTAAATATTTTTATATGCGTATTTATATTAATTAAACATTAAGCAGTAATTAATTTTAATATTAATTTTTATTTTTATTTAGTAATTTAATTAAAATAGATTAATATTGTGCCAGCATTCGCGGTTAAACAATATATTTAACTTAATAATTTTGGTTAATTGTAATATTTTTATTTAATGAATTTATTATATATATATTTAGGTGGAATTTATATATTTATTATATTTCTAAATTTAAATTTACGAAACCTTTTTAATAAACTAGGATTAGATACCCTATTATTAAAGATTTAAATTGATTCCTGAATATTAATAGTTATGTTCTATAAAACTCAAAGAATTTGGCGGTAATTTATTTCTATTTAGAGGAACCTGTATTATAATTGATAAACCACGATAGAAAATACCTTTATTTTTGTTTGTATACCTCTATACTTAGGAATATTTTTTTAGGAGTTTATTTTCTTTTTCTTTTAAAGATAAATATTAGGTCAAGGTGCAGTTTTATAAAGGTAAATATGGGTTACATTATTTATTGTAAAACTTGGATTTGAAAAATATATTTTTAATGAAATAGGATTTAATAGTAATTTTAATAAATTAATTATTTTGAATAAAGTTCTATATTGTGCACATATCGCCCGTCACTCCTAATTACTTAGGATAAGTCGTAACATAGTAGTTGTACCTGAAGGTGTAGCTAAGTTGATGTTTGCGGATAGTAGCTTATTTAAAGTTTATTATTTACATTAATAAGAAAAATATAATTTCTTTCCGATATTAAAATTTTTATTTATTTAAAGTTTAATTATAAAATTTTATCTTTTTTTAGTATATTAAATAATTAATTATTTTTTTAAAACTGACCAGGAAAATATTTAAAATATTATTAAAAAATTTTTAGTACCTTTTGTATCAGGGTTAATTTATTAATTAGTTTATACTTTTTTCCCGAATTGAAAAAATTTAAATTTAATTTAGTTTATTTGTTATAAAACATTTCTTAATTTATTTTTTGTAATTAAAAGTTATTCGTTTTTTAAATATATCTGGTTTTCTAAGATAAAATTGAATTTTAGATTTATTAAAATAATTCTTATTTCTTTGGGGATAAGCTCAAATAATTAATAAAATTTAATTAATTAAATTTTTATAAGTTTTAAAATTTTTCATAAAGTTCTTAATAGATTTAAATTTTTTTTTTTTATTTAGTTTTATTTATTTTTTTATTAGAATTTTTTAAATAATTAATTTTTATTAAAAATAATGATTAAATTAGTATAATTTATAATTAATTATTTATGAATTCAACAAATATTATTTTCAACTGTTTAACAAAAACATTTCTTTTAGATTAAAATTAAAAGTATTTTCTGCCCAATGATTAGTATTTAAATGGCTGCAGTAATTTGACTGTGCAAAGGTAGCATAATAATTAGTCTTTTAATTGTGGACTGGAATGAAAGGATAGATGAAAAATAGTTTTTATTATTTTTAATATTAAAATTTTATTTTTAAGTAAAAAAGCTTATTTATTTTTTTGGGACGAAAAGACCCTATAGAATTTTAATATTTTCTATTATTTATTTTTTTGAAGTTCTTTTTTAAGTAATTACAAAATTTTTTGGTTGGGGGGATAGATAAAAATTTAAACTTTATTTTTTTTATTCATTTAATAGTTGATAATTTTGATCCAATAATTTTGATTAAAAGAAAAAATTACCTTAGGGATAACAGCGTAATTATAGTGGGGAGATCATATTTATATTATAGTTTGCGACCTCGATGTTGAATTAAGAAAAGTTTAAGGGGTAGTTTCTTTATATACTAAGTCTGTTCGACTTTTAAATTCTTACATGATTTGAGTTCAGATCGGTGTGAGCCAGATCGGTTTCTATCTAAAAATTATTATTTTATTTTAGTACGAAAGGACCAGATAAAACTAATTTTATTTTAGTAGTAAAATTTTATTAAATTAATTTGGCAGAATAAGTGCATTAAATTTAGAATTTAATAAAACAATGATTATTGTATTTAATAATTTTTATTATTACTTCTTTAGTATTGATTATTTTTGTTATAGTTTCTGTAGGTTTTTTTACTTTATTAGAACGAAAAGTTTTAAGCTTTATACATATTCGTAAAGGTCCAAATAAAGTAAGATTAATAGGGCTATTACAGCCTTTTAGTGATGGTTTAAAATTGTTTGCAAAAGAACAAGTTTGACCAATAAATTCAAATTTTTTAATGTATTATTTATGTCCTGTTTTTAGAATTATTCAGTCTTTATTTATTTGAATTTTATTTCCCTATTATGTCAATAATATTGAATTTGTTTACGGTTTTCTTTTTTTTTTGAGCTGTTCTAGTTTAAGAATTTACAGATTAATTATTTGCGGGTGATCTTCTAATAGTGTATATTCAAATTTAGGTTGTATTCGAAGTATTTCACAAGCTATTTCTTACGAGGTTTCTTTATCCATAATTTTATTATGTTATTTTATTTTAGTGGAGAGATATAACTTTGTTGATTTTTCTTTTATTCAATTTAATTGTTGATTTGTTTTTGTTTTTTTTCCAATATTTCTATGTTGATTTTCTTGTATTTTAGCTGAAACTAATCGTACTCCCTTTGATTTTTCTGAGGGGGAGAGAGAGCTTGTTTCTGGGTTTAATGTTGAGTATAGTGGGGGTCAATTCGCTTTTTTATTTATTTCTGAATATTCTAGAATCATTTTTATCAGAACTTTAAGAAGAATGATTTTTTTGGGGTGTAATTTTTTAAGATTTTTTTTTTATTTGAGGATTGTTTTTTTATGTTTTTTTTTTGTCTGAGTTCGTTGTTCTTTTCCTCGTTATCGTTATGATAAATTAATATATTTAGCTTGGAAATGCTATTTACCTTTTTGTTTTAATTGTGTTTTTTATTTTATTTTTTTAAAGTTAATTTTATATCATTTTTTTTTGTTAAAGTTATTAAAATTCTCTTTTTTATATTTTCAAAATACACGCTTTAGTAATATAAGCTAAATAACTTATTTAATTAGTTTATCTCATATTTTAGTAATTAGAGGATCAGAAATGAAATAAAAGAAGTAAGCAAATGTAAGTGTTAAACCTGTTTCAATAAAAGGTGTTTCTACTGGTCGTGCTCCAATTCATGTTAATATAATTACAATTGTAGTAAATAGTCAAAAGTTGATTTGTCTAATAGGGTAGAATTCAATTCCTTTAAATTTAGATTTTATTGAAAATGGTAAAATTATCATAATTAAAATTGAAAAAAAAAGGGCTATAACTCCCCCTAGTTTATTAGGTACCGACCGTAGAATAGCATATGCAAAAAGAAAATATCATTCTGGTTGAATATGAATTGGTGTTGATATAGGGTTAGCAGGGATAAAATTATCAGGGTCTGATAAAATAAATGGTTCAGTAAAATTTAAAATTAGTAAAGTAAATATAATTATAATTCTTGTTATTAAATCTTTAATTGAAAAATATGGATGAAATGGAATTTTATCTATATTAGAATTCAATCCAATAGGGTTATTAGATCCTGTTGTATGTAAAAAGAAGATATGAATGACGGTAAGTATTATAATAATAAATGGAAATATAAAATGTAATCTGAAAAATCGAGATAATGTTGCGTTATCTACTGCGAATCCACCTCAAATTCAGTTAACTAATAATAATCCAATGTAAGGAATAGCTGATAATAAATTAGTAATTACTGTTGCCCCTCAAAATGATATTTGCCCTCATGGAAGGACATAACCTAAGAAAGCTGTCGCTATAGTTATTAATATAATTAAAATTCCTATAAATCATGTTTTCAAAAATTTATAAGACCCATAGTATATTCCTCGTCCTGTGTGCAAGTACATACAAATAAAAAAAAGAGACGCTCCATTTGAATGTACATATCGTATTATTCACCCATAATTTACATCTCGTCTGATATGACTAATTCTGTTAAAAGCTATTTCAATATTAGCTGAGTAGTGTATAGACAAAAATATACCTGAAATTAGTTGTATAGTAAGGCAAATTCCTAGTATAACACCAAAATTTCATCAAATAGATAAATTGATTGGTGCGGGTAAATCAATGATAGAATAATTAATAATTTTAATTAATTCATTTTTTTTTCGTAAAGGTTTGTTCATAATTTTTTTTTCGTAAAGGTCCATAATAATGTTTGACAATTTTTGAAACTACAATTATTGTAAATAATAAATAAATTATAAGTAAAATTGATATAAGTAATGATTTCTTATTATACAATTTTAATATAGAAATTTGTTCAAATGTTTTGATATTAATTATTTTTTGGTTTTCTTTTATTTGTTCTTTAATAATTATTTCGTCTGTAATTATAATTATAATAAAAATAAAAATTAATAAATTTAAATTAAATTTAAATTTTTCATTGGATGCAATTCTTCTTATGTATATAAAAATAATTAATAATCCACCCACCATTATTAAAAATGTAATAAACGAAAATCATGAAGATAATAATATTTTGTTTATTAAAATTGTTGCTAATAAGGTTTGAGAAATTAATAATATACCTATTGATATAGGGTTTGAAATAAATAATATAATAAATGAAATAATTATTATTATTTTTATAATTAAAAATTTAATATCAATAAATAGTTTAATAAAAATAAAGGTTTTGGGAACTTTAGATATAAATTTTTATTTTATTGAAATTTTAAAGGTTAAACCCACCTATATTTGATTTACAAAATCAATATTTTTATTAAATTATTAAAACTTATGAATTTATTTTATTTATACATATTTATAATAAGTTTAATTTCATTAATTTTAATTCGTAAGCATATTTTATTATGTTTAATAAGATTAGAATTTATCGTTTTATCTATTTTAATAATAGTTATAGTTTATTGTAGTTATTTTAATTATTCTTTTTATATTTATGTTTTCTTTATAACTTTTTATGTATGTGAAGGAGTTTTAGGATTGAGAGTTTTGGTGTGCATGATTCGCTATCATGGAAACGATTATTTAAGTTCCTTATTTTTATGATAATAATTTATCTATATTTGTTTTTTTTGTTCCCTGTTTTATTTTTAATAAATTGTTGGTATTTAATCCAAAATTTCATTATAATCATTATTTTAATATTTATGTTTTTTATAATAAGAGATTTTTATGTTATAATTAGTTATTTATTTAGACTAGATTATTTTTCTTACGGTTTGATTATTCTAACTTTATTAATTATTTGTTTAATATTTCTTGCTAGAAATTTAATTTTTAAAATATCATTAATAAATTATTTTATTACTATTGTTTTATTTCTTTGTTTAATTTTGATTTTTATTTTTTCTGTAATAAATATGTTTTTATTATATATTTTTTTTGAATTAAGATTAGTTCCTTTATTAATTTTAATTTTTGGTTGAGGATATCAACCTGAACGTTTAGTTTCTGGTTTATATATATTTTTTTACACATTGTTTGCTTCTTTACCTTTTTTAATTAATATTATTTATTTATATGATAATTATAATACTATAATTTTTAATTTAATTCATTGTAATTTTTTAAGATTTTTTTTTAATTTCTGTTTAATTTTTGCTTTTTTAGTGAAATTACCAATATTTTTTGTTCATTTTTGGCTTCCTAAAGCTCATGTTCAAGCTCCTATTTCTGGTTCAATAATTTTAGCTGGTGTTTTATTGAAAATTGGAGGTTACGGTTTTATTCGTTTTATATTTATAAATGAATTAAATTTTTCAACATATAATTATATTTGGTATTCATTAAGAATTTTTGGTTCATTATTAATTAGATTACTTTGTTTAATCCAAGGTGATATTAAATGTTTAATTGCCTATTCTTCAGTTGTTCATATAGGTATATGTTTAATAGGTTTTTTAACTATATCTAAAAGAGGTGTAATTGGTGGTTATTTAATAATAATTGGTCACGGTTTATGTTCTTCTGGTCTTTTCTGTTTAGCTAATATTTCTTACGAACGTTTATTAAGTCGTAGATTTTTCTTAAATAAAGGTATAATGAGTTATATACCAAGAATGTCATTTTTTTGATTTTTATTTTGTTGTTTTAATATAGGTTGTCCTCCTAGTTTAAATTTTTTAAGAGAAATTATAATTATATGAAGAATAATTGTATTTTGGTCATTTTCTTATATTTTTATCTTTTTAATTTCATTTATGGGAGCTTGTTTTAGATTTTTTTTATTCAGATATTCTCAGCATGGACTTTACTTAAACAATTATAGATATAATTTAGGTACTGTTCGTGAGTTTTTCTTACTATATATTCATTTAATTCCTTTATTTACTATTTTGTTTTTTTTATTGTCTTTTTGTTGGTAAATTTAAGTAGTTTAATAAATTAAAATAAAGATTTGTGATTTCTTTGATACTTTGAAGTCTTAAGTTTTGTTAAAAACAAAGTTTTATTTATTTTGATTTTTTTTGATATTTTTTAGTTCTTTAATTTTATTTTTTTTAAGAATTTATTTTTCATTAACAAATTTAATAATTTATTTAGAGTGAAGTTTAGTTTATTTAAATTCTATAAATTTATGTTATGTTTTAGTTTTAGATTGATTATGCTTTATATTTATTTCTTTAGTAATAATGATTTCATCTTTAGTAGTTTTATATAGTTTAAATTATATAAATATTAATTGTTTCTCATCTTTACGGTTTTTATTTCTGGTTATTTTATTTGTTTTCAGAATAATTCTCATAATTATTAGACCTAATTTATTGAGAATTATATTAGGTTGAGATGGATTAGGGTTAGTTTCTTATTGTTTAGTAATTTATTATATAAGATTAAAAAGATACCTAGCTGGTTTAATTACTTGTTTAACAAATCGGTTAGGGGACATTGGTTTAATAATTTCTATTTGTTGATCGATTTCTTTCGGAAGATGGCATTTCATTTTTTATAATAGTTTTTTTGATGAATTATTTATTTATTTTATTGTTTTTTCCTGTTTCACAAAAAGTGCACAGATTCCTTTTTCATGTTGATTGCCTGCTGCTATAGCAGCTCCTACTCCTGTTTCATCTCTTGTTCATTCTTCAACTTTAGTAACTGCTGGTGTTTATTTATTAATTCGATTTTTTAATCAATTGAGATTTAATAACTATATATTTTTATTCACAAGAATTATAACTATAATTGTTTCCTCCTTATGTGCAAATTATGAATTTGATTTGAAAAAAATTATTGCTTTATCTACTTTAAGACAATTAGGTTTAATAATGAGATCTCTTTTCTTAGGTTTGATTGAACTAACTTTTTTTCATTTACTAACACATGCTATATTTAAATCTTTACTTTTTTTATGTTCTGGGATTTATATTTATTATATAAATGATAATCAAGATATTCGTTATATAGGAAGAATTTCTAAAATGATACCTTTCACTTCTTGTTGTTTTAATATTTCAAGAATAGCTCTTTGTGGAATTCCATTTTTATCAGGATTTTATTCTAAAGATTTAATTTTTGAGTTTTCAGTTTTTTTTAGTATAAATTTTTTTATATATATATTATTTTATATTTCCTTAGGATTAACTTGTTGTTATTCAATTCGTCTTTTTTATTACAGAATAATTTATAGTAATAAATTTATTTTGTCATTAATGATTGAAAACTTTAACTTTATAAAATTAAGAATTTTTCTATTAACTTTTTTTTCCGTAATTTTCGGGAGAATAATTATCTGATTAATTAATATAGATATATTTTTTATTGTTCTACCTTTAAATTTAAAATTTCAAACATTAATTTTTATTTTATTAGGATTTTGATTAGGATATGAAATATTTAATTTTAAAATATACTCAATAAGCTTAAATTTTTACATTTATAATAGTTACATGTGGTTTATATTTGGTTATTCTAACTATTTATATAAATATTATTATATATTCTCCAATATTAATATTTTAGTAATTAACTGAGGTGAATATTACGGTGGTTTGGGTTTGAGATTTTATTTTTTAAAAATTTCTAATTTTTTTCAATTTTATTCAATAAATAGAATTAAATTTTTTTTAATAAGTTTCTTAATTTGATTTTTAATTATAATTTAATTTTTATAGCTTAATTAAGAGTTTAATATTGAAAATATTAAGGTGAATATTTTCTAAAAATAAATTTATAAGTATTAATCTTTTTTTTTAATGAAAATAAAATGTTTTATTTAAACTATATAAATAAGGAACAAACGGAATTAAACCGCTTAAGAATTCAGTTAGCAGCTGTTTCATTGTCTTAATTCCTTTTAATTGGAAATTAATTCATTTTTCTTATTAACATTAAGATGCCTCCATTTAGCTTCAATTAAACATGAGGAATAATAACCTTAAGATTAGGTCGAAACTAATTGTAAAATTTACTTCTATGCTTTAAGATTAACCTTTATGGTACTTTTTGATTGCAAATCAAATATTATATTTAAATATAATCCTATTTAGTTCATTTTAATATTCCATTATTCCATTCATGATATAATCCTATTGTTAGCACAATAATTAATGAAATCGTTGTATTAATTCAATATATTATTAATGTAGATTTTAATGTAAAAATTATAGGAATAATAATAATAATTTCAATATCAAAAATTAAGAAAATGACTGCAATTAAAAAAAAATGAATAGAGAATGGTAATCGTTTTCTTGATGTTGGATTAAACCCACATTCAAAAGGTGAAGATTTTTGAATATCAATAATTGATTTTTTTCTAATTAATATGATTATAATAAGAATAATTATAGAAAAAAAGTAAATACATAAAAAAAATATAATTATTAAATTAATTATTTAATTTTTATTAAAAAACCTTTAAGTTGGAAGCTTAATATACAATTATACTAATTAAATTATTAACTACCCCACCAATAAATAGAAATATAAAGAAATAATCAAACCACATCTACAAAATGTCAGTATCAAGCTGATGCTTCAAATCCTATGTGGTGACTTTTAGAAAAATGTAATTTTAAAATTCGTATTAAAGATACGATAATGAAAATAGTTCCAATAATTACATGCAACCCATGAAAACCTGTTGCTATAAAAAAGGATGAGCCGTAAATTGAATCAGAAATACAAAATGATGATTCAATATATTCATATAATTGAAGTAAAGAAAAATATAAACCTAAACAAATAGTTAAAATTATCGACTTAATTATTTGATGAAAATTTTTATTTAATAATGAATTATGAGCTCATGTAAGTCTAATTCCTGAGGAAATTAAAATAATAGTGTTAAGAAGGGGAATGTTTATTTGATTAAATGGTTTAATACCTAAAGGAGGTCATAGTATACCAATTTCCATAGAGGGTGATAATCTTCTGTGAAAAAATGCTCAAAAAAATGACAAAAAAAAGAATACTTCTGAAATAATAAATAATACTATTCCTATTTTTATTCTTAATACAACTTTCTTAGTGTGTAAACCTTGAAAAGTTGATTCTCGAATTACATCACGTCATCATTGAATTATAGTTAAAATAATAATTAAAAAACCTAAAATTATAAGATTGAAATTAAATATAAAAAATCAATAAACTAATCCTGAAACTAATGTTATTACCCCAATTGATCCTGTAATAGGCCACGGTCTATTATCAACTAAATGAAACGGATGATTATTCATAAGTTAAATCTCTCTAGAATAAAGTGTTGTAAGAGTTAAAAACACATAAGATTGAATAATAGACACGGCTAATTCAAATATTATAAGTATTATTAAAATAATTATTAAAATTGAAATTAATATTAAATTATTTCTTGTTCTTCCTAATAGTCTTATTAATAAATGTCCTGCAATTATATTAGCAGATAAACGTACTGCTAAGGATCCAGGTCGAATAAAATTTCTAATAGTTTCAATCAAAACTATAAAAGGTATAAGAATTGTTGGTGTTCCAATAGGAACTAAATGACTGAATATTTTGTTAGTTTTATTAATTCACCCAAATAATATAAAAGATAATCATATTGGCAAAGCTAAAGATAAAGAAAAAGAAATATGAGATGAGGAAGTAAACACGTATGGTAATAATCCTCATAAATTATTAATTAAAATAAATAAAAATAAAGAAATTATAATTAAATTATTACCTTTATATTTTATAAGAGAATTTATTTCTTTTCTTACTATAATAATTAATATATTAAAGTTTAATAAAATTTTATTAGGTATTAATCAGAAATTGTAAGGTAAAATAATAATAAATAAAAATGTTCTTATTCAATTTAATGAAAAAAAACCAGTACACGGATCAAACACTGAAAATAAGTTAGTTATCATTTTCAAATATTTTTTGGTCTTGAAATTATTTTCTCAAAAAATTTAATTTTAGTTAAATTGAAATATAAAATTGAATTAATAAAAAATATTATAGAAATAGTTAAAATTATTAATAATATTCATCACATAGGGGATATTTGTGGCAAAGAAAATCATTTAAGAATTTCTTTAATTTGACAAATTAATATTTTATTATAAACTAGATTTTCATTAAGAGTATCCGCTATAATACTATAATTTGATTTAAGAGATCAATACTTGCATTTAAGTAACTTAATATAATTATTTTTTAATCAATTAATAAAACAGTTTATACTTAATCTTTCTATAATAATTGGTATGAAACTATGATTTGAACCGCAAATTTCAGAACATTGACCATAAAAAATTCCAGGTCGAGTTAAAAAGATTTTTGATTGATTTATTCGCCCAGGTAAAGCATCTAATTTAACACCTAGTGCTGGAATAGTCCATGAGTGAATAACATCAGTTGAAGACATAGTAATTCGAGTTAAAAAATTAAAAGGTAACGCAATTCGATTATCTACATCTAGAAGACGAAACCCATTTTTTGAAATTTCATTTAAAGGTTTCATGTAGGAATCAAATTCTAATTTTTTAAAATCAGAATATTCATAAGATCAATATCATTGATGTCCGACAGATTTAATTGTAATTATAGGATTATTAATTTCTTCTATTATATATAAAATTTTAAGAGAAGGTAAAGCAATAAAAATTAATATAAATGAAGGTAAAATTGTTCATAATAATTCGATTATTTGATTTTCTATTAAAAATCGGTTAATAAATTTATTTACTAAAATATTAATTATTATATAAGAAACAATTATTGTAATAATTGAAATAATTATTATTGTGTGATCATGAAAAATAATTAAATGTTCTATAATAGGACATACCCCATCTTGAAATAATTCATTTAACCAAAACATTTCTAAAAAAATAAGTTTATTTATAAAAGAATCTTAAATTCTTCGCAATTAAATCTGCCACATTAGATTTAATTTCTTAAAATTGGCAATTCTATATAAGAATGTTCTTCAGGGGGAAATTTTTGTAATCATTCAATTGAAGATATTATATTTTTAGAAAATAAAATTAAACGCTTAGAAATTATTCTTTCTCAAATAATAAATATTAAAATTATAATTCTAATTATTGAAATTATTCTACCAATTGATGAAATTGTATTTCACGATCAATAAATATCTGGATAATCAGAGTAACGTCGAGGTATACCTCTTAATCCTAAAAAGTGTTGAGGAAAAAATGTTAAATTCACACCTAAAAATATTGTAGAAAATTGAATTTTTAATCATTTAGGGTTTAAAGTCAACCCGGTAAATAATGGGTATCATTCAATAAATCCTGTTATAATAGCGAATACTGCACCCATAGATAAAACATAATGAAAATGAGCTACAACATAATAAGTGTCATGTAAAGCAATGTCAATAGAAGAATTAGATAAAATAATTCCAGTCAACCCCCCAATTGTAAATAAAAAAACAAACCCTATAGATCATATTATTCTAATAGAAGACTTAATTGAAACTCCGTGTATTGTAGCTATTCAACTAAAAATTTTAATTCCGGTAGGAACTGCAATAATTATTGTTGCCGATGTAAAATAAGCTCGAGTATCTACATCTATACCAACAGTAAATATATGGTGCCCCCACACTACAAATCCAAGTATACCAATTGACAATATTGCGTAAATCATACCAATATACCCAAATGATTCATTTTTTCCTCTTTCTTTTGTGATAATATGAGAAATTATACCAAATCCAGGTAAAATTAAAATGTAAACTTCTGGATGACCAAAAAATCAAAATAAATGTTGATACAAAATTGGATCACCACCTCCTGAAGGATCAAAAAATGAAGTATTGATATTACGATCTGTAAGTAATATAGTGATTGCACCAGCTAAAACTGGTAAAGAAAGAAGAAGTAAAATTGCTGTAATTAAAACTGATCAAACAAATAATGGTGTTCGGTCTATTTTTAACCCTAATCTTCGTATATTAACAATAGTAGTAATAAAATTTACTGCACCAAGAATTGAAGATACACCAGCTAAATGAAGAGAGAAAATTGCTATATCTACTCTTGCCCCAGAATGGGCAATATTAGAAGATAAAGGTGGATAAACAGTTCACCCTGTTCCAGCTCCTGCTTCAATTATTGATCTAGATAACAATAATGTTAATGAAGGGGGTAATAATCAAAATCTTATATTATTAAGTCGAGGGAATGCTATATCAGGAGCACCAATTATTAATGGAACTAGTCAGTTCCCAAATCCACCAATTATAATAGGTATAACTATAAAAAAAATTATAATAAATGCATGAGATGTAACAATAACATTATAAATCTGATCATTTCCTAATAATGAACCTGGCTGAGATAATTCAATTCGAATAATGACTCTTATTATTATACCGATCATTCCTGATCAAATACCAAACAAAAAATACATAGTACCAATATCTTTATGATTAGTAGAAAATAATCATTTATTCATTTAAGAAAATCAAGATGTCTGAAAAAAGTATTAAATTGTAAATTTATTTATGAATGTAAAATTCTCTTGATAAAAAATAATCTTATAGTTTAATAAAACTTTAAATTGCAAATTTAAAAATGGATATAATTTCTAAGATTTACTTGTAAATTTATAAGTATTTTTAACTTTGAAGGTTATTAGTTTAAGTTTAACTTAAAATCTTAAGCTAAAATTTTAAACATAATACTTTAACGAAATAATAAAAGGAAAAATATTTAAATTAAAAAATAAAGATCAAACTGATAATTTTATTGAAATTTTTGTTAAAAATTTTTGTATAATTGAATAATTTAAGAATATTAAAAATATTATTCGCATATAAAAAAATATAACTAATAATGAAGTTATAATTATTAAAATTATTAATAAAAATATTTTTTTTTTAACCATTATTTGTAAAATAATAAATTTTGGGAAAAATCCTAAAAGTGGAGGTAATCCCCCTAAAGATAAAATTCTGATTCTTAAGTTTAACTTTATAATTAATCTTTGTTCATTAATTATAAATTGATTAATATAATTAATTTTTAACTTTGAAATTAAAATAATTAATAAAATTAAAATAAATGAATATAAAAATAAATACAAAATTCAAATTGAATTTATATTAATGCATGAAATAATATATCTTATATTATAAATTGAAGAATAAGCTAATAATTTTCGGACTCTATTTTGATTAAGAGAAAAAAATGAACCAATAATTAATCTTAGTATAACAAATAAATCATTATATGAATTCAAAAAACTTAATATTACTAAAGGAGCGATTTTCATTACTGATAATAAAAAAAATATTAACTTATAATCTAATGAGTTAATAATTCTTAAAACTCAATTATGAAACGGAGCTACACCTATTTTTAAAACTAAAGAACTTAATAATATATATATATATAATAAGTTTATTGAAATTATTATAAAAATTGAAATAATTAATATTGAAGATCTAATTCTTTGTACAATAAAATATTTTATTGAAGACTCTGACCCTATTATTCCCCCCCTCATTAAAGGAATAAAGGACATTAATCTAATTTCTAAACCTCTTCATATTATTATTCAATTATTAGATGAAATAGAAATAATCAACCCAATGATCAAAATAAATAATATAAAAATATTTGTTAAATTTAATTTTATTAGAAAAAAGAATACTATTCTATATTTAGGGTATGAACCTAATAGCTTTCTTAGCTTATCTTTCTTGTAATTTAGTGTAAAAGCACATTAGTTTTTGATTCTAAAAGTTGAATTTAATTTTCAAATTTACAATAAGAGTAAAAATTACATAATTTATTCTATCAAAATAATCCTTTATTTCAGGCATCTTATT